GTGTTCGATCGATTACAATTACATATTAATCAATATTCGAGTGATTGGTCTGAGGTTATCGACAAAAAATATTTGTCTAAGCCACTTTCTTTCTTTTTGTTCAAGTTTCTTCTCTTTTTGTCTAAGCCACTTTCGTTCTTTTTGTCTAACTCACTTCCTTTTTTCTTTGTGAGTTTCGGGAGTATCCCCATTCATAGGTCCGAGATCCACATCTATGAATTGAAAGGTCCGAATGATCCACTCTGTAATCAGTTGTTAGAATCAATAGGTCTTCAAATCTTGAAAAAATGGAAACCCTTATTATTGGATGACCATGATACTTCCCAAAAATCGAAATTCTTGATCAATGAAGGAACAATATCACCATTAAAGAATTGCAAGAAATCTTTTGATAACACGGATTCCTATTTCTCAATGATATCCCACGATCAAGACAATTGGCTGAATCCCGTGAAACCATTTCATAGAAGTTCATTGATATCCTCTTTTTATAAAGCAAATCGACTTCGATTCTTGAATAATCGATATCACTTCGGCTTCTATTGTAACAAAAGATTTCCTTTTTATGTGGAAAAGGCCTGTATCAATAATTATGATTTTACGTATGGACAATTCCTCAATATCTTGTTCATTCGCAACAAAATATTATATTTTTGCGGTGGTAAAAAAAAACATGCTTTTTTGGAGAGAGATACTATTTCACCAATCGAGTCACAGGTATGTAACATATTGACTAACGATTTTCCGCAAAGTGGCGACGAAGGGTATAACTTGTACAAATCTTTCCATTTTCCAATTCGATCCGATCCATTCGTTCGTAGAGCTATTTACTCGATCGCAGACATTTCTGGAACACCTCTAACAGAGGTACAAATAGTCAATTTAGAAAGAACTTATTGTCAACCTCTTTCAGATATGAATCTACCTGTTTCAGAAGGGAAGAACTTGCATCAGTATCTCAATTCAAACATAGGTTTGATTCACACTCCATGTTCTGAGAAATATTTACCATCCGAAAAGAGGAAAAAACGGAGTCCTTGTCCAAAAAAATGCCTTGAGAAAAGGCAGATGTATAGAACCTTTCAACGAGATAGTGCTTTTTCAACTCTCTCAAAATGGAATCTATTCAAAACATATATACCATGGTTCCTTACCTCGACAGGGTACAAATATCTAAATTTCATATTTTTAGATACTTTTTCAGACCTTTTTTTTCATAATATTATGCATAGATTACATATATCATATCTTAAGATTGCATTGTGGAAGATACAATGCAATCTTAAGATATGGAATCGGATAAGTGAGATTCGGACTAATTGTTTACATAATCTTCTTCTATCCGACGAAATTTTTCATCAAAATAATGAGTCACTATTGATATCGACACATCTGAGATCGCTAAATGTTTGGGAGTTACACTATTCAATCCCTTTCCTTCTTCTTGTTGCTGGATATCTCGTTTATACACATCTTCTCTTTGTTTCTCGAGTCTATAGTGAGTTACAGACAGAGTTCGAAGAGGCCAAATCTTTGATGATTCCATCATACATCATTGAGTTGCGAAAACTTCTGGATAGGTATCCTATACCTGACCTGGATTCTTTCTGGTTAACGAAACTCTTTCTAGTTGTTCTGGAACCAGTCGTAGATTTTCTACAACTAATATGGGATATTGTTGTTTCTGATGACGACATGGTATGGGATGTTGGTCCCGTTTATGGGGTCGAATCAATACGTTCTAATAAGAAATATTGGAATCTCATCGATCTCATAAGTATCATACCAAATCCCATCAATCGAATCACTTTTTATATAAATACGAGACATATAAGTCATACAAGTAAAGTGATCCATTCCTTGATAATAAAAAGAAAAACCGGGAATGGTGCGTGGATTGATAATAAAATAGAATCCTGGGTCTTGAACAGTGATTCGATTGATGATAAAGAAAGAGAATTCTTGGTTCAGTTCTCTACCTTAACGACAGAAAAAAGGATTGATCAAATTCTATTGAGTCTGACTCATAGTGATCATTTATCAAAGAATAACTCTGGTTATCAAATGATTGAACAACCGGGAGTAATTTACTTACGATACTTAGTTGACATTCATAAAAAGGATCTAATGAATTATGAGTTCAATACATCCTGTTTAGCAGAAAGACGGATATTCCTTGCTCATTATCAGACAATTATTTATTCACAAACCCTGTGGGGGGCTAATAGTTTTCATTTCCCATCTCATGGAAAACCCTTTTCGCTCCGCTTAGCCCTACCCCCCCCTAGGGGTATTTTAGTGATAGGTTCTATAGGAACTGGACGATCCTATTTGGTCAAATACCTAGCAACAAACTCCTATGTTCCTTTCATTACAGTATTTATGAACAAGTTCCTGAAGAATAATCTTGAGGATTTTTTTATTGATGAGGGTGAGGACGAGCTTGACGATGGTGACGATATTGATGATAGTGACAATATTGATGATAGTGACGATATCG